AATGATGAGCCTGACTAAAGGACTATCGTGATAGGATAAAACATGTAGTGTAAACTACCTTCATTACATCCAACAGAATCAAACTATCACCAGCAAGCATCAAAAGCCGCCGTGCATCATACACCAAGATGTAACAAAAATCATCAACGTAGAAAAGTAAGCTAAATAAGCTAATGGGTTCATACCCCATAAATAGAGTATAACACTCTCTTCTCTAATGCCCAACAACTCAACAAAAATCCTCCTACTAATTACTCTAGTAGGAGGTGTATTAGTATCTGTGTCCTCTAATTCATGGCTTGGGGCGTGAATAGGGTTGGAGATCAATCTAATATCATTTATCCCCTTAATGTCCAACGTCAAAAATATGTACAATACAGAAGCATCATTAAAATACTTCATTGTACAAGTCCTCGCTTCAGCGACACTTCTATTTATAGTAGTGATAAAGGTGTTAACGGAAGATCTATTCACATTTGAAAGAAACCCATACACACCAATAATCATCTGTACCCCTCTCCTGTTAAAAAGCGGGGCCGCACCCTTCCACTGATGATTCCCAGGAGTAATAGAAGGTTTAAGATGAGAAAACTGTGCACTACTAATAACAGTGCAAAAAGCAGCCCCACTGATACTAATATCATACCTGATTGACATCAACACCTTCACATTAAGAATTATTTTGATGTCTACAATCGTAGGATCAATTGGAGGCTTAAACCAAACCTCAATACGGAAAATCTTAACCTACTCCTCCATCAACCACACCGGATGAATATTAATTGCATTAACCACAAGAGAAAATATATGAATAGTATATTACGCAATCTACTCAACTCTTGCACTAACGGTGGTATCAGCTATCAAATTATCAGGAGTCTCATTTATCAATCAAACCATAATAACAAACAAAGAAACTACACTAATAAAATTCATACTATTCACATCACTACTATCTTTAGGTGGGCTTCCGCCATTCCTTGGGTTTCTACCAAAATGAATTATTATTCAAGCCATAATTACAAACAACATGGCCCCATTAGCAACAGTAGTAGTAGTAACATCACTAATTACCCTATACTACTACCTAAAAATTTCTTACTCAAGATTTATGATCCTAAACACAGAGCCAAAATGAAACTTAAAATCAAATAAAAACAAATCAACTAAAAACATCTGAGCACTAATTCTATCGTCAATCTCTCTAACAGGAATAGCAGCTTGCACAATTATCACCAACATTAATTAACTGAAGGCCTTAAGTTAAAACACAAACTAATAACCTTCAAAGCTATAAATAAAGGATTCCCTTTAGGCCTTGGTAAGTCTAACTTACCCCTACAGAATTGCATTCTATAATCACAAAATGAATACAAGACCTCATAGTGGAAGAGCAACGTAAATGCCCCTAAATAGATTTACAGCCTATCGCCTACTTATTGTTCTCAGCCATCCCACTAATTTTCACCCGATGATTTTTCTCAACTAATCACAAAGACATTGGAACTTTATACTTCGTATTTGGGGCTTGATCAGGAATGGTAGGAACTTCCCTAAGAATACTTATTCGTACAGAGTTAGGACAACCGGGTTCTTTAATCGGAGATGATCAAATCTACAACGTCATTGTCACAGCCCATGCCTTCGTCATAATTTTCTTCATAGTCATGCCAATTATAATTGGTGGATTTGGAAACTGGCTAGTACCACTAATACTAGGTGCACCCGATATAGCATTCCCGCGAATAAACAACATAAGTTTTTGATTACTACCTCCCTCACTAACCCTTCTACTAACTAGTAGTACAGTAGAAAGTGGTGTAGGTACAGGATGAACTGTTTATCCACCTCTTGCGAGCGGAATTGCCCATGCCGGAGCATCTGTAGACCTAGCCATCTTCTCTTTACATCTTGCAGGAGTATCATCTATCCTAGGAGCAGTAAACTTCATCACAACAACAATCAACATAAAGCCAAAAAGCATAAAACCTGAACGAATCCCCCTATTCGTATGATCAATTGCCATTACTGCCCTACTACTTCTTCTATCCCTACCAGTACTTGCAGGAGCAATCACAATATTATTAACAGATCGCAACCTAAATACATCATTTTTCGACCCAGCAGGAGGTGGAGATCCCATCTTATACCAACACCTATTCTGATTCTTTGGACATCCAGAAGTATATATTCTCATCCTACCAGGATTCGGTATAATTTCACACATCATCTGCCATGAAAGAGGAAAAAAGGAAGCATTTGGAAACTTAGGAATAATCTTTGCTATACTAGCAATTGGATTGCTAGGATTCGTGGTATGAGCGCACCACATATTCACAGTAGGAATAGATGTTGACACACGAGCATACTTCACATCAGCAACAATAATTATCGCAGTACCAACGGGGATCAAAATCTTCAGATGGCTAGCAACAATATATGGAACCCGAATGACTTATAGAGCAGCTTGCTTATGAGCTCTTGGATTCGTATTCCTATTCACAATAGGAGGCCTTACCGGAGTGGTCCTAGCAAACTCATCAATTGATATTATCCTACATGACACCTACTACGTAGTAGCACACTTCCACTATGTCTTATCAATAGGAGCCGTATTTGCAATCATAGGAGGGTTTGTACAATGATTCCCATTATTCACCGGACTCACTATAAACCCAAAGTGATTAAAGGCCCAATTCGCCGTTATATTCGTAGGGGTAAACCTAACATTCTTCCCTCAACATTTCCTAGGATTAGCCGGAATACCACGACGATACTCAGACTATCCAGATGCATACACTACATGAAACATCATCTCATCGATAGGATCAACAATTTCATTCGTAAGTGTAATAATATTCTTATTCATCATATGAGAAAGAATTTCATCAAACCGAATAATCCTATTCCCTACTCATACAAGAAATTCAGTAGAATGACTACAAAGATTCCCACCAGCAGAACACAGCTACTCAGAACTCCCAACTATCTCATTAACTAATTAATCTCAATCTAACGTGGCAGATAAGTGCGGTGGATTTAAGCTCCATAAATAAAGTTTCAAAACTTTCATTAGAAACCAATGACAACATGATTAAATATAACACTCCAAGACAGAGCATCCCCCGTTATAGAACAACTAATTTACTTCCACGATCATGCACTGATAATTATATTAATAATTATCACAGCAGTATTTTACACAATAATCAGAATTATCCAAAACAAACAAACTAGACGATTCATTCTAGAAGGACAAATAATTGAAACCGTCTGAACTATTGCACCAGCAATTATCTTAGTATTTATCGCAATTCCATCATTACGTCTACTATATCTAATAGATGAAATCCACAACCCAGTAATAACTCTTAAAGCCGTTGGCCACCAATGATATTGAAGCTATGAATATTCAGATTTCACAAAACTTGAATTCGACTCATACATAATTCAGCAAGAAGACCAACAAGCCGACACATTCCGACTACTTGACACAGACAACCGAATTACACTACCAATAAACTCACCAGTACGACTAATCGTGACAGCAGCAGACGTGCTACACTCTTGAACAGTACCAAGACTTGGAGTAAAGACAGATGCCACACCTGGCCGACTAAACCAAGTAAGATTCTCAATTAACCGACCAGGCCTTCTCTATGGACAATGCTCAGAAATTTGTGGGGCAAACCATAGATTCATGCCAATTGTAATCGAAAGAGTATCAACAAACCAATTCATTAATTGAGTATCAAAGATAAGAGAATCATCAGATGACTGAAAGCAAGTAATGGTCTCTTAAACCAGCCTATGATATCCTAGCACATATCTCTGATGACAATAAAGGATTAGTTAATCATATAACATCAGAATGTCAAACTGAAATAATCAAAAAGATATCCTTTTATACCTCAAATAATACCCATAGAATGAACAATACTATACATTACATTTCTAGCAACATTTCTAATATTCAACATTATAAACTATTTTATTCAATCACCAAGAAGCCAAACCAAAGAAAAGAAAATTATTAACACTAACAAAACAAACTGAAAGTGATAAGAAATTTATTCTCAATCTTCGACCCAACAACAGAAATCAATAATTTATCATTAAACTGAACAAGAACAGCTATCGGCCTACTCCTAATCCCAACAAGAATCTGATTAATCCCATCACGAAACAATATAATAGTAAGACTGTTAATAAACAGGTTACACCAAGAAATAAAAACAATCCTGAGAAAGGGAAACGAAAACAAAGGAAACTCATTCATTCTAACATCCCTATTCCTCATAATCCTAGCAAATAACTTCCTGGGGCTATTCCCATACATCTTCACTAGAACAAGACATTTGACACTAACATTAACTCTAGCGCTACCTTTATGAATAACATTTATACTATATGGATGAATCAAAAATACCAATCACATATTCGAACACTTAGTACCCCAAGGAACACCAACTATGTTAATACCATTCATAGTAATTATTGAAACAATCAGTAACTTAATCCGACCAGGGACACTAGCAGTACGACTAACTGCAAACATAATTGCAGGACATCTACTACTAACCCTACTAGGAAACAATGGACCATCAATAAGTCATACCCTTCTAACTGTATTAATTACTGCACAAATCCTTTTATTAATTCTAGAAGCAGCAGTAGCAATTATCCAATCATACGTATTCGCAATCCTAAGAACCTTATACTCTAGAGAAGTCAATTAATGTCAATACACGAAAACCACCCATTCCATATAGTAAACAAAAGACCTTGACCACTAACGGGGGCCATTGGAGCAATAGTTACCCTAATAGGACTTATCAAATGATTCCACCAATATGATGACAGCTTACTTGGAATCGGAGCAATTATTACTGTACTAACCATAATTCAATGGTGACGCGACGTAACACGAGAAGGAACATACCAAGGATTACATACAAAGATAGTAACAAAAGGCTTACGATGAGGAATAATCCTATTCATTGTATCAGAAGTATTATTTTTCGTATCATTTTTCTGAGCATTCTTCCATTCAAGACTATCACCAACAATTGAACTAGGATCAACTTGACCTCCTACAGGAATTCAACCATTCAACCCATTACAAGTACCCTTGCTAAATACAGCAATCTTGCTGGCCTCAGGGGTAACTGTCACATGAGCACACCACGGATTATTAGAAAATAACGCTACACAGGCAACACAAGGGCTATTCTTCACCGTACTACTCGGACTATACTTTACTGCCCTACAAGCATACGAATACCTTGAAGCACCATTCACAATTGCAGATTCAGCATACGGATCAACATTTTTTGTGGCAACAGGATTCCACGGACTACACGTAATTATCGGAACAACATTCTTAACTACATGTCTACTACGACACACAACACTACACTTCTCATCAAATCACCACTTCGGATTCGAAGCAGCAGCATGATACTGACACTTCGTAGACGTAGTTTGACTATTCCTATACATCTCAATCTACTGATGAGGAAGATAAAATAATATTTATCTAATACAAAAAAGTATACTTGACTTCCAATCAAGAAATTTGTGAAAAGCAAGATAAATAATAATAATAATCATAACCGCCGCAACAATAACCATTATACTATCATCAATCATCATAATACTAGCAACATTAATTTCAAAAAAAATCAACGAAGACCGAGAAAAAAGATCACCGTTTGAGTGCGGATTTGACCCAAAAAACTCCGCACGACTGCCATTCTCATCTCGATTTTTCCTAATCGCAGTAATCTTCATAATCTTTGACGTAGAAATCGCACTACTCCTACCTATACCCATCACCATGATAACATCCAACATCAAATCATGAATAATCATCAGATCTCTGTTCCTACTAATTCTAATTATTGGCTTATACCACGAATGAAATCAAGGATCACTAGAATGAAGAAACTAGGGGGCTATAGTTAATAATAACATTTGAGTTGCATTCAAAAAGTACTACCTACAATAGTAGTTAGCCTCAACAACTTAGCCACAAGTGAGAAGCAAATATTGCAATCAGTTTCGACCTGATCCTAGATAAAAACCCTTTATCCTCACTTTAAACTTTAACTGAAACCAAAGAAAGAGGTATATTATTGTTAATAATAAAATTGAATTAAAATTCCAGTTAAGGAAGTGACAGAAAAAGTGAATGCTGCTAACTTATCACTATAGCGGTTAAAATCCGTTTACACTTCTATTATTTATATAGTTTAAAAATAAACATTACACTTTCACTGTAAAGATAAAGAAGCCCTTTTATAAATAAACACTTAAAGGCAATAAATACCTCATCGACATCTTCAGTGTCGTGCTCTAAAATATAAGCTATTCAAGTAATAAATAAGAATAAATAATAAAATAACAATTCACATAACAAAAAATCCTAAAAATAATTTTAAATTATTATATTGAAACCACTGATTAATCTTCCCCAAATTAAAAAGAACCCAATACAGACCCTGACCACCAAAATACTCTATCCAACCAGAATCAAAAACCCTTGTCGCTCTATAACCAACCTCCAATGGACGAAAAGAAACACCATAAGTAGAGAAAAAAGGCATAAATCACATAGACCCAACATATGACGAAACACCATATAAGCGCACAGAAAACAAACCATCTCTAAAAGCAAACCCAGCCATCTCGTAACCAAATCAACCACCCACAAAAACAACAAACAAAGTAAGAAACCTTAAATAATAAGGCAAGCAAATGACAGAAGGAGTGGGACAAATTAATCATATCAAAGAACCACCGCCGAAAATGGACATAACCAACAAGCCAATTATACCAAAAACCATATTATAACTAGTTTCAACCATAGAATAAGAAGAAACAAAATTAAAATCACCACATATAACAAAGTAAAACAAACGAAAAGAATAACAAACGGTCAAACCCGTAGATAAAAAAAGTAAAAAGAAACCAAATATATTTAAATATCTCATAGAAAACATCTCCAAAATAAAATCCTTAGAATAAAACCCAGCCAAAAACGGTATACCACAAAGAGCGAAATTAGAAACCATTAGACTGGAAGAAGTAAAAGGCATATAAACAGACAAACCACCCATAAAACGGATATCCTGAGAATCCCCCATAGAATGAATTACACCCCCAGCACACATAAAAAGCAAAGCCTTAAACAATGCATGGGTCAATAAATGAAAAAAAGCTAAACCAGAGAGACCAATAGAAATAGTTATAATCATAAGACCCAACTGTCTTAAAGTCGACAAAGCAATAATCTTCCTCAAATCAAACTCAAAATTAGCACCAAGACCAGCCATAAACATGGTCAACCCAGAAACCAATAACAAAATTATATTCAACCAATATCTAAAAGAAGGACTAAACCGAATTAATAAATAAACACCAGCAGTAACCAAAGTAGAAGAATGCACCAAAGCAGAAACAGGGGTAGGGGCAGCCATAGCTGCAGGTAACCAAGAAGAAAAAGGAATCTGAGCACTCTTGGTCATAGCAGCCAAAACAACAAGAAAAGAAATCAACTCCATCTCAACAGAACCAGATATAAAATCCAAATAATAAACAAAGTTTCAACTACCAAAATTAATCATTCAAGCAATCGCCATTAACAAAGCAACATCACCAATTCGATTAGATAAGACAGTCAATATACCAGCACCATAAGACCGCACATTCTGATAATAAATCACCAACAAATAAGAAACCAAGCCCAAACCATCCCATCCAAGCAAAATTCTAATTACATTAGGACTAATAATTAAAAACATCATAGAAACAACAAACATCAAGACCAACAAAATAAAACGAACAATATTCAAATCCCCAGACATATAATCACCACTATAAAGAATTACCAAAGAAGAAATAATAAAAACAAACCCTATAAACAATAAAGATATCCAATCAAACAAAAAAGTCATAATAACAGATCTACCATTCAATGTAATAACATTCCAGTCAATAAAATAAACCAAATCATTCATAATAAAATAAACACCACAAAAGCAACAGAAACAACCTAAAATAAACAAAAAAACAAATCTGACAAAACAAATAGACATAAATCTAAAATATAAAATATATCACTGGCACCACAAACCAACATTTTCCGCTTAAACTATTTAGATAAAATCTAGACCCAAAAAACAGTAACATCAACCTTTAAAATAATTAAATTCAATGGAAACCAATGTAAAAACAACAACAAGAACTCACGAACATATCCCAAAGAACAAGAATAAACACCAGAATAAACAGAACCATGCTGACTATAAGAATACAAATAAAGAGTATAGGCAGCTCTAAAAAAAGATAGAAGAACCAAAACAAACATAAGACATCAAGACCAAGAAACCAAACTGCTTAACAACCCAATTTCACCAAGAAGATTAAGAGAGGGGGGAGCAGCCATATTACAGGCTCTCAACAAAAACCACCACATAGTCATTCTAGGTATCAAATTAATTAAACCCTTATTGACCAAAAGACTCCGTCTACCAAACCGCTCATAGGTAATATTAGAAAGACAAAAAAGACCAGAAGAACACAAACCATGAGCCACCATCAAAGCAAAAGATCTACAAACCCCCCAATATCTCAACGTCATAATACCACCAATAACCATACTCATATGAGCTACAGAAGAGTAAGCAATCAATGACTTCAAATCAGTCTGCCGCATACAAAACAAACTAACAAAAAGACCACCAACCAAACTTAAAGAAATTCAAACAATACCAAACCTAAAGCCAAACCTAAACAATACCGGAAAAACACGAAGAAGACCATAACCGCCCAACTTCAATAAAACACCAGCCAAAATTATAGAACCAGAAACGGGGGCCTCAACATGAGCCCTAGGAAGCCACAAATGAACCATAAACATAGGCATCCTAACCAAAAAGGCAAAGATCATACACACATAAAACAACCCACTAACCAAAGAACTGCTCCCACATAATATAAATAAACACAAAGAGCCCAAAGAATTATAAACAAACAAAATACCAACAAGCAGGGGAAGTGAAGCCAACAAAGTATAAAACAGAAGATAAATGCCGGCTTGAACCCGCTCGGGCTGATAGCCCCAACCCAAAATTAAAAACAAAGTAGGAATCAATCTTCTCTCAAAAAAAATATAAAAAGAAAGTAAACCAACACTTCTAAAAGTACAATACAACATAATAGTAAGAAAAATAACAACAAAAATAAAGAAACCAGAAAAATATCTTGAACGAAAAACAGACTCTCTGGCCAAAACCATAAGAACGCAAATCCATAAACTAAGAAAAATAAGACCATAAGAAATCAAATCACAACCAAAAATATAGCCCAACCCACCTCAACAAAAGAAATAGGGGAAAAAAAATATATAAACAAAAGAAATAAAAAACAACAAAGAACAAATCAATCACCAAAACCCAGAAAAAACACACAGTGGGGTTAAAAAGACTAAAAAACAAAGAAACCTTAACATTGAAGAACTCTATAAGATTGAAAATAATCATTACCATGACTACGAATCATAGAAACTAAAATAGATAAACCCAATGAACCCTCACAGACAGAAAAAACCAAAAAATAAACAACAAAAAATAAACTGTAATTAAAATTACACAAATAAAAATATATAGAAAAATAAAGAACCAACACAACAAACTCCAATCTCAGCAAAGTAATCAACAAATGTTTACGACTAGAAGAGAAAGCCCAAATACCACAAAAATAAATAACAAAAAAATACAATCACATTGGCATTAAATAAAACGTTTTAATAATTTAATAAAAATATTGGTCTTGTAAATCAAAAATAAGGAACAACCTTTTAAAACTTCAGAGGAAAGACACAATGCCATTTCATTAATCCCCAAAACTAATATTTTAAATAAAATACCCCCTGACATAATAAAACTACTTATAGCAACAAGAACTATAACAAGACTAATATTTACGCAAACAAAACACCCCCTAGCAATAGGACTAATACTTCTAGTACAAACAACAATAGTATGCATCATTAGAGGAACAATATACAGAAGATTCTGATTCTCATACATCCTATTCATAATCATAATTGGTGGAATACTAGTACTATTTATATACATAACAAGACTAGCATCAAACGAAATATTCTCACCATCAAATAAAATACTAATGGCCATAACAACATTAATGCCAATCACACTATACATCATACCAATCACAACCAATAACAAAGAAATAAATATACACGAAACAATAATAGAAGACGAAATTACAACCACAACAACCGTAATATATAATCAAATAATAGGAATTATAACAACACTACTAGTACTATACATACTATTAACCCTAATCGTAGTGGTAAATATCATCAATGTATCAAAGGGACCACTACGACACACAAGATAATGAATAAACCTACACGAAATAAACACCCTCTATTCAAAATTGCTAACGACGCCTTAGTAGACTTACCAACACCATCAACAATTAGAGGATGATGAAACTTTGGATCACTACTAGGAATCTGTCTAGTAGCACAAATCGCAACAGGACTATTCCTAGCCATACACTACTGTCCAAACGTCGAAATAGCCTTCAGCAGAGTAAGCCACATTTGCCGAGACGTAAATTATGGGTGACTCCTACGAACCCTACACGCCAACGGAGCTTCAGTATTCTTCGTCTGCATCTACTTACACACCGGACGAAATATCTACTACGGATCATATAACTTTATACACACATGATCCGTGGGAGTAGTAATCCTATTCCTAACTATAGCAACAGCATTTATAGGATATGTATTACCATGAGGACAAATATCATTCTGAGGAGCAACCGTAATTACAAACCTTTTATCAGCCATCCCATATGTAGGAAAAGAAGTAGTGGAATGAGTATGAGGAGGATTTGCTGTAGACAATGCAACACTTACACGATTCTACGCACTACACTTCCTAATACCATTTGTAATCTTAGCAATAGTAATGATCCACCTACTATTCCTCCATCAAACAGGATCAAACAACCCGCTCGGGCTAAACAAAAATACAGACAAAATCCCATTCCACCCATACTTCACAGTAAAGGATGTCGTGGGATTCGCAATCACCCTTATAATATTAACTGTACTAGCCTTAAAAGAACCATACATCCTAAGAGACCCAGACAACTTCACTCCAGCAAATCCCCTAGTCACTCCAGTACATATTCAACCAGAATGATACTTCCTATTCGCCTACGCAATCCTACGATCAATTCCTAATAAACTAGGGGGAGTAATCGCCCTAGCAATATCAATCGCAATTCTATTCATCTTACCAACAAACAAATCAAAGTTCCGAGGGACACAATTTTACCCAATCAACCAAATAATATTCTGAGCAATAACAAACACCGTTATCCTACTAACATGAATTGGCGCACGCCCAGTAGAAGACCCATACGTCTTAACAGGACAAATCCTAACAACAATATACTTTGTATACTACGTAGCAAACCCTATAACAACAAAAATATGAGATAAAATAACAGACTAAAGTTAAAAAGCTACAGAATTAAGCCTAGTGTCTTGAAAACATTATGAAAGAAGTTCAAATCTTCTATTAACTTACATACCTAAATTAGTACACTACAACAAAGAGAAAATATAACATTTAACACCAACAAAAAACAAAAGATAGTTTAACGAAAGAGGCAAAAATCTCCTCCAAGCCAAATACATCAACTTATCATAACGGAAACGAGGCAAAGTACCACGTACCCAAATAAACAAAAAAGAAACAAAAGTAAGCTTAACATAAAAGAAAAAAGAATAAAGATCACTACCCAAAAAAATAACACAAAATAACAATCTTATAAAAAGAATTCTTGCATATTCTGCCAAAAAAATTAGAGCAAAGCCACCACCACCATACTCAACATTAAACCCTGAGACAAGCTCAGACTCACCCTCAGCAAAATCAAAGGGAGTGCGATTAGTTTCAGCTAAACAAGAAATAAATCAAATAAACGACAAAGGAAGAGAAATAAAAATTAACCATAAATAAACCTGAAAAAAATAAAAATAAGCCAAACTATATCTACTAACCAAAACAACAAAAGAAAGCAAAATAAACGCCAATCTCACCTCATAAGAAATAGTTTGAGCCAAAGCACGAAGACCACCTAACAAAGAATAACCAGAATTAGAAGACCACCCAGCAATCATAACAGTATAAACACCAAGTCTAGTACAAGCCAAAAAAAACAACAAACCCAACTCAAAAGAAATAAAACCACTAAAATAAGGAACTAATAACCAAATCAACAAAGAAAGAAAAAAACCAAAAATAGGAGAAAAATAATAAATCAAATAATTAGAAACAGAAGGAAAATACTGTTCCCTAGTAAACAACTTAATTGCATCTCTAAAAGGTTGAAGAATACCAACAAACCCAACCTTATTAGGACCCTTACGAATGTGAACATATCCTAAAACCTTACGCTCCAACAAAGTAAGAAAGGCTACACCAACCATAACAAAAACCATCAACAACAAAAAAATAACAACAACAAAAAAAAGATCCCACATATACTACTTGTAAAATAAAAACTTTACATTAATAGATTCTAAATCCAATGCACTTATCTGCCAAAATAGTAACCATATTAATAAAAATCACATAAAATAAAATTATTCCAAATACCCGGTCCTCTCGTACTAAGGTATAAAAAATTATTATAGATAGAAACCAACCTGGCTCACGCCGGTCTGAACTCAGATCATGTAAGATTTTAAAGGTCGAACAGACCTAATCAATTTCAGCTCCTGCACCGAAAATTCATCTTAATCCAACATCGAGGTCGCAAACCTTCCCGCCAATAAGAACTCTCAAGGAAGATAACGCTGTTATCCCTAAGGTAATTTAATCTTATAATCAAAATTAATGGATCAAACAAATATATACAAATATAACCAAACAAAGAGGAGTTAAAAAAATTCCTCCCATCACCCCAACAAAACAATAAACCTACTAAAACAATTACAACAAACCTAAATAATACCAATAAGCACAATGTCAAACTCTATAGGGTCTTCTCGTCCCATAAAAACATCTAAGAATTTTAACTCAAAAACTAAATTCAACGAAACAATCCTACCAAGACAGCCCATGTCTCGTCAAGCCATTCATACCAGATCACAATTAAAGAACTAATGATTATGCTACCTTTGCACGGTCAAAATACCGCGGCCCTTCAACTCTAAGTCAGTGGGCAGGCCATACTTCAAAAACTAACAAGAAAAGATGTTTTTGTTAAACAGGCGGACATGAAACCTTTGCCTAATTCCTAAAAAGGAATTAACACTAATTAAACAACGTAACAAAACTAATTTACTAATTACACAATAATTACTACACAAAACAAAGATAAAGAAAACATTCCAATAAATAAATTAAATTAATAAAAATAAACAAAAGAAAAAATAAAATTTTAACATAATCAAATCGAAAATCACCATAAAATCCACAAAACTAAATTCAGAACAATAATTATAAAAATAAAACAAGGAGCTAATCCCCCTTAATCTTAACATCAAATAAAAATAAATAAATAACAACAGAAATTAAATCAAATGCATGAATTGAATTCATTTCTTGGAAAACCAGAAACCATTAAAGACGAATAACATTTCATTACCAACAACTTATTATTAATACTACTGAAACAGTAACTAACATAAATCATTAACTCCCCCAATATCGGGAAATAAAAATAAATAATAAAATTCAATGAACCCTGATACACAAGGTACGACAAACAAAATCAACTTCCTAAAAAACATTTAACACAACCCTTTACAGTACAAATAATCTATCGTAATAAAAATTAAATCAAAAAAATACAACAACCAAAATGATATTTCAACAAATATTTAACAAAACTCAAATACAAAACAAGACAATCAACAAAATCAGACCATGTCGAATCGCACGACACAACAATTCAGCGTAAATGAAAACTCAACTAATAGAAATGATCTGATTAAATTCTTATTAAATCAACCCAGCTACACCTTCCGGTACAGCCACTTTGTTACGACTTATCTCATTAACAACAAACGAGAGCGACGGGCGATGTGTACATATCCCAGAACCAACTATCACAATAACAACCTACAAATCATTACAACCAAATCCAATTTCATGCCAATATTAAAATCAACAATCCAAAAACGAATAACAATGTAATCCATCATTCACTTAGAAACAAGCTGCACCTTGACCTGAAATAAACCAAAATAAAGGAACCAGAAAATTAAAATAACCCTAAAAAGATAATCAATAAACGGCGGTATACAAACCAAAGCAACTAAGTAAGGTCCAACGCGGACTATCGATAACGAGACAGATTCCTCTGGAAGGAATGAGATACCGCCAAATTCTTTAAGTTTCAAGAACATAACTAATACTACTCAGACACAACAAATTAACATTCCAAAATAATAGGGTATCTAATCCTAGTCTATAAAAAGAATTTCATAGCCTCTAAACAAAAAAAAGAAATTACAACAAAAGTAAAAATTTCACCTAACAACCATCAAAGCAAAATCTACCAAAAAGAATAATATAACTACCACATGCCGAACACATTCAAATGCCCCCAAGGTATAACCGCGGCTGCTGGCACAAAATTTAACCGAAACTAAAATACATTGCTAAATACAAGAATACTTGATTAACTAAAAATAACTAATGAGAATTAAAGGCCTTACGCCCAACATAGATAAATCCATTTAGAATCACTAAACAACTAACGCATAAACTTACATATAGAACAAATAAAAACTGAATGAAAAAGCAAGAATAAAACTTAACTCACTCATACCAACAAGAGCAGAATGGAGCAAGCTACCAAATAACTAATTACATATCACAATAAT